TTTTTCTTCAAAAACTTTTATAAATATTCTGTTTGTTATAGCTTTATAAAAATTTAATTATTAATTTTTTTCTATTTAATTTTTTTTTTAATAATATTTTTCACTTAATTAAAAAAAGAATTATTAATTATTAAATATTAATATATAATAAATATATATATATATAATAATTATTATTATTCTTATTTATTAATATAAATTAAATTTACCCTTTAGGGTAAATTTATTAATATGTAATATATTTATTATAATTAAAAAAAGAATTATTAATTATTAAATATTAATATATAATAAATATATATATATATAATAATTATTATTATTCTTATTTATTAATATAAATTAAATTTACCCTTTAGGGTAAATTTATTAATATGTAATATATTTATTATAATTAAAAAAAGAATTATTAATTTTTCTTCAAAAACTTTTATAAATATTCTGTTTGTTATAGCTTTATAAAAATTTAATTATTAATTTTTTTCTATTTAATTTTTTTTTTAATAATATTTTTCACTTAATTAAAAAAAGAATTATTAATTATTAAATATTAATATATAATAAATATATATATATATAATAATTATTATTATTCTTATTTATTAATATAAATTAAATTTACCCTTTAGGGTAAATTTATTAATATGTAATATATTTATTATAATTAAAAAAAGAATTATTAATTATTAAATATTAATATATAATAAATATATATATATATAATAATTATTATTATTCTTATTTATTAATATAAATTAAATTTACCCTTTAGGGTAAATTTATTAATATGTAATATATTTATTATAATTAAAAAAAGAATTATTAATTATTAAATATTAATATATAATAAATATATATATATATAATAATTATTATTATTCTTATTTATTAATATAAATTAAATTTACCCTTTAGGGTAAATTTATTAATATGTAATATATTTATTATAATTAAAAAAAGAATTATTAATTATTAAATATTAATATATAATAAATAATTATTATATATTAATTAAATATAAATGTTTATATTTAATTTAAATTAATATAAAATAATCCTTCTTTATATTTTATAAAAGTTTGATTCTTGCTTTTAAATTAGTTAAATATTAAATATTTTATTAATCAAATTTATATTAAAAAAGAGAATTATTAACCCCAATTTAATAATTCTTTAAATAGTTTCATTTAAATTTATATTAAAAAAGAGAATTATTAACCCCAATTTAATAATTCTTTAAATAGTTTCATTTAAATTTATATTAAAAAAGAGAATTATTAACCCCAATTTAATAATTCTTTAAATAGTTTCATTTAAATTTATATTAAAAAAGAGAATTATTAACCCCAATTTAATAATTCTTTAAATAGTTTCATTTAAATTTATATTAAAAAAGAGAATTATTAACCCCAATTTAATAATTCTTTAAATAGTTTCATTTAAATTTATATTAAAAAAGAGAATTATTAACCCCAATTTAATAATTCTTTAAATAGTTTCATTTAAATTTATATTAAAAAAGAGAATTATTAACCCCAATTTAATAATTCTTTAAATAGTTTCATTTAAATTTATATTAAAAAAGAGAATTATTAACCCCAATTTAATAATTCTTTAAATAGTTTCATTTAAATTTATATTAAAAAAGAGAATTATTAACCCCAATTTAATAATTCTTTAAATAGTTTCATTTAAATTTATATTAAAAAAGAGAATTATTAACCCCAATTTAATAATTCTTTAAATAGTTTCATTTAAATTTATATTAAAAAAGAGAATTATTAACCCCAATTTAATAATTCTTTAAATAATTTCAAGTGTAATTTTTATAAATTTATTAATTTTTTTTAATTAGAATTAAAATCTTATATTATTGTAAGGTGAGGTAGTTTTATTAAAACTATTTTGTTGAATATTTTATAAAAGTTTGATTCTTGCTTTTAAATTAGTTAAATATTAAATTTACATGTTTAATTTTTAATAATTAACTTTCAGTAACTAATTTTATTAAATATAATAATATTTATTTAGTTTTTTATTTTATAAGTAGATTAATTTTGTGCCAGCAATCGCGGTTACACAATTTACTTTGATTAATTTTTTAGGTTAATAAATATTTAATTATTTTTTAGTATATTAATTATTTTATTTAAGTGGAATTTATAAATTAAAATATTTTCTTTAAAATATTTTATGAAATCTAAATTTTAAACTAGGATTAGATACCCTATTATTTTTTATTTAAAAATTAATCCAGAATATTGTTAGTTAAGTTCTTTAAACTCAAAGAATTTGGCGGTAATCAATCTTTTTAGAGGAACCTGATTTATAATTGATAAACCACGATAGATTAAACCTTTATTAAATTTGTATATCTCTATGTTAAGGAGAATCTTTTTAGAGTATAATTTTCTTTTTCTTTATGGATTAATATTAGGTCAAGGTGCAGTTTTATAAAGGAAAAATTGGGTTACTTAAAATATTAATTTTTATTCTTTATTTTTTATTTATTTTATATATGTATAGGATTTAATAGTAATTTTAATTAATTAATTATTTTGAATTTAGCTCTAGATTATGTACATATCGCCCGTCACTCCCAATGATATGGGATAAGTCGTAACAAAGTAGTTGTACCGGAAGGTGTAGCTAGAATGAACAGAATGTAGCTTATTAAAAGTTGATTATTTACATTAATTAGAAAATTATTTATTCTTTCTGATTAATATAATTATTTATTTTATTTTTTTTTAATAATTATTTTATTTTTTTTAGTAGTATATTGAATAAAATTTTATATTTTAAACTGAATAGGTTTAATTATTTTTTAATAAAAGTATTTATAGTACCTTTTGTATCAGGGTTATTTAATTAAAATATTTATATTATTTTCCCGAAATAAAATGATTTAAATTTATTTTGTTGTTCTTGTTTTATAAAGTTTATAAAATTAATTTTGGTAATTAAAAGTTATACGTTTTTTATTATATCTGGTTAATCAGGATTTAATTTAATTATAGATTAATTTAGTTTTTTTAATTATATTATTTTTTTAATCTTATTCAATGCTGGATAATCTGTATTGTTTATTAAAATTTTAAAATCTAAAAGTTTATTTTTTTTAAAATCTTAATTTAAGTTCTTAATAGATTAACTTTTTTTGTGTAATATTTTTTTATATTTAATTTTTTACTGATTTAATTTAATTAATAATTAATTATTTAAAATAATGGATAAATTAGTAAAATTTTAATTTTTTTAAAATGAACTCGACAAATTATATTTCCAACTGTTTATCAAAAACATTTCTTTTAGGTTTTATTAAAAGTAATTTCTGCCCTATGATTAAATTTAAATGGCTGCAGTATTTTGACTGTACAAAGGTAGCATAATAATTAGTCTTTTAATTGAGGACTTGTATGAATGAAAATATGAGATAAAAATTTTATTTTAAATAGTTTTTGAATTTAATTTTTAAGTTAAAAAGCTTAATTTTTTTATAGGGACGATAAGACCCTATAGAACTTTATTAAAAAAAAGTAATTTTGGGTTTAAACTTAAATTAATTTAATTGGGGTGATTAATAAATTTATTTTACTTTATTTAGTAATTTCATTTATAAATGTTTATTTGTTCCATTATTATATGATTATAAGTTTAAGTTACCTTAGGGATAACAGCGTAATTTTAATGGGGAGTTCATATCTATATTAAAGTTTGCGACCTCGATGTTGAATTAAGATAAAATTAAGGGGTAGATTCTTTAAATTTAAGTCTGTTCGACTTTTAAATTCTTACATGATTTGAGTTCAAACCGGTGTAAGCCAGGTTGGTTTCTATCTTATAAATTAAATTTATATTAGTACGAAAGGACCATATAATTCAATACTATAATTGTTAATAAATTGATTTGGCAGATTAGTGTATTAAATTTAGAATTTAAAAATGTAATTAAATTTACATTCAATAATTTTTGTTTTAACTTCTTTGATTTTAATTATTATAATTATAGTTTCTGTTGGTTTTTTTACTTTGTTAGAACGAAAAGTTTTAAGTTATATACAAATTCGCAAAGGACCTAATAAGGTTGGTTATATGGGATTGCTTCAACCTTTTAGAGATGGAATAAAGTTGTTTATAAAGGAACAATATTTTCCTTTAAATTCAAACTATTTATTTTATTTTATTTGTCCTTTCATAAGATTAATTCAGTCTCTTTTTATTTGAGTTTTATTTCCTTTTTATGTTAATACAATAATATTTAATTATAGATTTTTAATATTTTTATGTATTTCTAGATGTGGGGTTTATTTTTTAATATTATGTGGTTGGTCATCAAATAGATTATATTCAATATTAGGTTGTATCCGTAGAATCTCTCAAACTATCTCTTATGAGGTTTCACTTTCTACTTTTATACTATGTTATTTTTTAATTATTGAGAGATATAGATTTTTAGATTTTTATTTTTATCAAATTAATTGTTGATTTATATTTTTTTCCATACCCTTATTTTTTTGTTGAGTTTCTTGTTGTATAGCAGAAACAAATCGGTCTCCTTTTGATTTTTCTGAAGGTGAAAGAGAATTAGTTTCTGGGTTTAATGTTGAATATGGTGGTGGATTTTTTTCTGTTCTTTTTATTGCTGAGTATTCAAGAATTATTTTTATTTCTTTTTTAACTTGTTTAATATTTTTAGGAGGGAATTTTTTTTCTTTTATTTTTTTTCTTAAGCTTATCTTTTTATGTTTTTTATTTATTTGAGTTCGTTGTTCATTTCCACGTTATCGTTATGATAAACTTATATATTTAGCTTGAAAGTGTTATTTACCTTTATCTTTAAATTACTTACTTTTTTTTATTTTAATTAAATTAGTTGTATTTTATCATTTTTTTTTGTTAAGTTAATAAAAACAAATCTATCTTATATTTTCAAAATATACACTTTTTTTAAGCTAATTAACTTTTTTTTATTCAATTAGTTTGTCTCAAATTTTTGTTAAAATAGGGTCTGAAACAAAATATAAGAAATATATAATTGTTAAAATTAAACCAGTTTCAGTAAATGGGGTTTCAACAGGTTTTGAACCAATTCATGTTAATATAATAACTGTATTAACAAACATTCAAAAGTTAATTTGGCTTAAAGGATAAAAGGTTAATGCTTTAAATTTTATTTTTATAGATAATGGTAAAATAATTAAAATTAAAATTGAAAGAAAAAGAGCTATTACACCTCCCAGTTTATTAGGGATTGATCGTAAAATTGCGTAAGCAAACAAAAAGTATCATTCAGGTTGAATATGAACTGGTGTTGATATAGGATTAGCAGGTGTAAAATTATCAGGGTCTGAAAGTATGTAAGGTTCAGATAAATTAAGTGAGATTAATAAAATTAATGTAATTATAAATCCTATAATATCTTTAATAGAAAAATAAGGGTGAAATGGAATTTTATCAATATTAGAATTTAACCCAATAGGATTAGAAGATCCAGTTTGGTGAAGGAACAAAAGATGAATAACTGTTAGTAAAACAATAATAAATGGAAGTATAAAATGTAAACTAAAAAATCGTGAAAGGGTTGCATTATCTACTGCAAACCCTCCTCAGATTCATTTTACTAATATAGACCCAATATATGGAATTGCTGATAATAAATTAGTAATTACAGTTGCTCCTCAGAATGATATTTGTCCTCAAGGTAAAACATATCCTAAAAATGCAGTTGCTATTGTTATTAATATTAATGAAATTCCTATAATTCATGTTTTTGTTAATTTGTAAGAACCATAGTATATTCCTCGTCCTGTATGTAAATAAATAGCAATAAAAAATATTGATGCTCCATTAGAATGTATTGTACGGGTTAATCAACCATAATTTACATCACGTGTGATGTGTCTTACTCTATTAAATGCTATTTCAATATTAGATGTATAGTGTATTGATAGAATGATACCTGTCAAAAGTTGGATAGTTAAACATATTCCTAAAATTGAACCAAAATTTCATCATGATGATAAATTAATAGGGGCTGGTAAATCAATTAATGAATTATTAATTATTTTAATAATAGGATTAATTTTTCGAATTGGTTTATTCATATGTTTTTATTCGTAGTGGTCCTTTATGAAATAATACAATTTTTGAAACTGAAATTATAGTTAATAACAAAATTAATACTATAAATACAGTTAAAAATATTGATTTATTATTATACAATTTTGTTATAGATATAGTTTCTTGATTATTTAAATTTAAAATTATTTCTGTTTCATTAATTTGGTTTTCTATTATTAATTCTTCTGTTATAAATATTATAATAATAAATATTAAAGTTAAATTTAAATTTATTTTAAATTTTTCATTAGATGCAATTCTTCTTATATACATAAATAGAATTATTATACCTCCAATTATTATAATAAATGTAATTATTGGGAATCAAGAGTTTAATACTATTTTATTTATAATAATTGTTGAAATAATAGTTTGTGTTAAAAGAACTGTTCCTATAGATATAGGAGTTTTTATGGATGGAAGAATAATTGATATAATAGTTATTATTTTTAATAAAATAAATTTAATTTCAGTAAATAGTTTATTTAAAATTTAGGTTTTGGAAATTTAAGATGTGATTTTCATTTTACTGATGTTTTAAAGAGTTTTCTAACTTTAATTTACAAAATTAATATTTTTAATTTAAACTATTAAAACAAATGAATTTTTTTTTTTTTTTTTTTTTTTTTGGTTTAGTTTCATTAATTTATATTCGTAAGCATTTATTGTTATGCTTATTGAGTTTGGAGTTTGTTGTGTTATCACTTCTTTTAATAGTTTTTAATATATGTCTTATATCTAATTGTTTTTATATTTATATTTTATTTATAACATTTTTTGTTTGTGAAGGTGTTCTTGGTTTATCAATCTTGGTTAATATAATTCGTTTTCATGGAAATGATTATTTAAATTCTATTTATTTATGATAGGTTATTTACTTTCTATAATTTTTGTGATCCCTTTAATTTTTAAATTAAATTTTTATTTATTTCAATATTATTTAATTTTTTGTATATTAATATATATATTAATATATACATCTGATTTTTATTGTAATTTAAGATATCTTATAGGTTTTGACTCTATTTCTTTTGGGTTAATTTTACTTTCTTTTTTAATTGTTAATTTAATAATTTTTTGTAGCTATTCTATTTTTAATAGTAAAAGATTTACTTTTTTTTTAATTTTAAATTATATTTTACTATTAATTATAGTTGTTTTTTTTTGTTGTTTAAGAATATTTTATTTTTATTTATTTTTTGAGTTTAGTTTAATTCCATTAGTTTTTTTAATTGTAGGATGAGGGTACCAACCTGAACGTTTATTGTCAAGATTATATTTATTTTTTTATACACTTTTTGGTTCTTTACCTCTTCTTTTTTTAATTATCAAAATTTATTTATTTTTTGGTTCATTATTTTTTGATTTAATTAGTTTTTTAAATGTTAGATTCATTTTTCATTTTTTTATGATTTTTGGGTTTTTAATTAAGTTACCTATATTTATTGTTCATTTTTGGTTACCAAAGGCTCATGTTCAGGCTCCTGTTTCAGGTTCTATAATTTTAGCGGGGGTTCTTTTAAAAATTGGGGGTTATGGATTAATTCGTATTTTTTTTATATTAGAATTTTCTCTTAATAATTATAGATATATTTGATTTTCTTTTTCTATGTATGGTTCATTTTTGGTTAGACTAATTTGTTTTATTCAGGGTGATTTAAAATGTCTAATTGCTTATTCATCTGTTTCTCATATAGGTTTATGTTTAATGGGTTTATTAAGACTAAGATCTTGGGGTTTATTAGGTTCATACTTTTTGATACTTTCTCATGGTTTATGTTCTTCTTGTTTATTTATGATATCTAATTTTTTTTATGAGCGTTTACATAGACGAAGATTTTTTATTAATAAGGGTTTAATTAATTTTATACCCAGAATTGCACCTTTTTGATTATTAATATGTTGTTTTAATATAGGTTGTCCACCTAGATTAAACTTTTTAAGAGAAATTATAATTTTGAATTCTATTATTATGTATTTTTATTATTCTTTTTACTATTTTATTTTTATTTCTTTTTTTTGTTCTTGTTTTAGATTTTTTCTTTTTTCTTATGTTTTTCATGGAACTTACCATAGAATATACAGATTTTCTTTAATTAGAGTTCGTGAGTATTTACTTATTTTAATTCATTTAATTCCTTTAATTTCTATTTTGTTAATAATTAATGTTTTTATTTAATTTAAATAGTTTAAAAAAAATATAGATCTGTGGTTTCTAAGATGTTAATAACTTTAAATTTTGTTAAAATTAAATTTTTATTTTTTTTGGTTTATAATACTTTTTGTTAATTCTTTAATTTTTTTGTATATGGGATTTTTTTTTATATATAATAATTATTCTTTTTTTTTTGAGTGAGAACTTTTTAATTTAAATTCTTTAAGATTATGTTATTTAATTTTTTTTGATTGAATATCTTTAATATTTTGTTTTGTTGTTTTTTTTATTTCTTCTATGGTTTTAGTTTATAGATCAATTTATATGGGTTTTAATTCTTATTCTTCAAAGCGATTTTTATATTTAGTCTTATTATTTATTCTTAGAATAATTCTAATAATTTTAAGACCAAACTTAATTAGAATTCTTTTAGGTTGAGATGGATTAGGTGTTGTTTCTTATTGTTTAGTAATTTATTATCAGTCTAATTCTAGTTTTTTATCAGGTATAATTACATGTTTAACAAATCGTTTAGGAGATATTGGTCTTTTAATTATAATTTGTTGATTATTTAGATATGGTGGTTGACATTTTATTTTTTATACAAATTTTTATTCATCAATAATTTTTTATGTAATTTTTATTTCAAGATTTACTAAAAGAGCTCAAATTCCCTTTTGTTGTTGGTTACCAGCTGCTATAGCAGCTCCTACTCCTGTTTCTTCATTAGTTCATTCTTCTACTTTAGTAACAGCTGGTGTTTATTTACTTATTCGTTTTTACAATTCTTTATTTTATTTAAATTCTTATTTTCTTTTAATAAGTTTACTTACAATATTAATTTCTTCTTTTTGTGCTAATTATGAATTTGATTTAAAGAAAATTATTGCTTTGTCAACTTTAAGACAATTAGGTTTAATAATGAGATCATTATTTTTAGGTATACCTGACTTATCTTTTTTTCATTTATTAAGACATGCAATATTTAAGTCTTTATTATTTTTATGTGCCGGTATTTATATTTTTTATATAAATGATAACCAAGATATTCGTTATATAGGTTCAATTTGTTTATTTATACCTTTTACGAGATCTTGTTTTAATATTTCAAATTTTGCTTTATGTGGTATACCATTTTTATCTGGGTTTTATTCTAAGGATTTAATTATTGAATTTTCACTTTTTACAAGTTTAAATTTGTTAACTTTTTTTTTATATTATTTTTCTTTAGGTTTAACTTGTATATATAGTTTTCGTTTATTTTACTATACAATAATTTTTAATTTTAAATTTACAAAATTTTTTGTTATTTATGATTCATTTAATTTTATAAAAATTAGAATTTTTATATTGACTTTAATATCTCTTTTTTTTGGTTGTGTATTTAGATGGTTGTCTGGTATTTCATTAATTTTTATTTATTTACCATTTAGTTTAAGGATAATAAGATTTTTATTTATTTTTTTTGGTGTTATTTTAGGTTATGATATATTTAACTTTTCTTATTTATTTAATTTAAATTATTATTATTTTAATAGTTTTATATGATTTATATATTTTCATTCTTATTATTTGTATAATTATTTTTTTATTACTATATTTAATTCTATAAAGGTTTTAAGTTGGGGTGAATATTATGGTGCTTATGGTATTTCTTTTTATGTTTTAAAAATTTCTAATTTTTTTCAGTTCTATTTTATTAATAATCTAAAGATTTTTCTGTTTACATTTTTTGTTTGGTTAATTTTTATACTTTATCTTAATAGCTTATATGAGAGTATAATATTGAAGATATTAAGGAATAATTTTTTTAAGATAAAATTTATAAGAATAATATTCTTTTTTTTTAATGAAAATAAAATGTTTTTTATAAACTATATAAATAAGGGATGAACAATAAGTTTGCTCTTAATTTAGTTAGCAGCTAAATTTTATAATTCCCTTTTAATAGGAATAAAATTCAATTTTTTTATTAACAATAAAATGCCTCTTTTTGGCTTCTATTAATTAGTATGAGAATTATTAATTCTTAATTTTAGGTCGAAACTAAATGTAAAAGTTTTACTTCTTTACTATATTTATATATTAATAAGGTCAATTCATTTAATGAATACTTTTTAGTTGCAAACTAAATATTATAATTAATTATAACCCTATTTTGTTCAGTTTAATATACCATTTATTCATTCATGGTATAACCCTATAATTAGTACTACAATAAATGATACTCTTGTTATTAATCATCTTATTAATATTGAATATTTAATTGTTATAATTATTGGAATAATAATAATAATTTCAATATCAAAAATTAAAAAAATTGCTGCAATTAAGAAAAAGTGAATAGAAAATGGTATACGTTTATTTGATATTGGGTTAAATCCACATTCAAATGGTGAAAGTTTTTGTTTATCAGTAATAGATTTAATTGAAATTAAGTTAATTAATACAATTAGAATGGTTGTGATTAATACTAATATTATTATATAAATAAATAGTTTATTAATTATTCATTCTTTTTAAGACCTTAAAGTTGGAAGCTTTAAATACTTTTTATACTAAATGAATAACCCCCTCATCAGTAAACTGATATATATAGAAATAATCATACTACATCAACAAAATGTCAATATCATGCTGCGGCTTCAAATCCTATATGATGATTTTTAGAAAAGTGAAGTTTTCTTGTTCGTAATAATTTAATAATAATAAATGTTGTACCAATTAATACATGAATTCCATGGAATCCTGTTCTTATAAAGAATGTTGATCCATAAATTCTGTCAGCAATAGAAAATGGTGCTTCAATATATTCATATATTTGTATTATTGAAAAATAAATACCTAAAATGATAGTAATGAAAAGGCTTTGTTTAGTTTGGGTTAAATTATTTTTAACTATTGCGTTGTGGGCTCATGTTATTGATATACCTGAAGTTAATAAAATAATTGTATTAAGTATTGGAATATTAATTGGATTAAATGTTTTAATTCCTAGAGGAGGTCAATTTATTCCAATCTCTATATTAGGAGATAATCTTCTATGGAAAAAGGCTCAAAAAAAAGATAAAAAAAATATTACTTCTGATATAATAAACATAATTATACCTATTTTTATTCTTAAAATTACTTTTTTAGTATGTAACCCTTGAAATGTAGATTCTCGTGTAATGTCTCGCCATCACTGGAATATTGTGATTAAAATAATTATTAACCCAATAATTATTAATAATTGAGATAATTTATGTATTCATATAATTGATCCTGAAGTTAATGTTAATAATCCTAATGAAGATGTTAAAGGTCATGGTCTTTTATCAACTAAATGATATGGGTGGTTATTCATTTTTAAATTTCTCTAGAATATAATGTTGATAATGTTATGAATACATATGATTGAATTACAGCTACAGCTGATTCAAATAAAATTAAAATAATAAATACAATTATAGAAATTATTATAATAAATGATGATTTTGATGAATTTCTACCTAGAAGAGATATTAATAAATGTCCAGCGATTATGTTAGCTGATAATCGTACAGCTAATGACCCAGGTCGAATAATATTACTTGTAGTTTCAATTAAAACTATAAATGGTATAAGAACTGTTGGTGTACCAGTTGGTACAAGATGAGCAAATATTATATTTGTTTTTTTTGTTCATCCAAAAATTATGAATGATATTCATATTGGTAAAGCTATAGTTATAGAAAATACTAAATGAGATGAAGAAGTAAAAATATATGGTAATAACCCTATTATATTGATTACTAAAATTAATATAAATAGAGGTAATATAATTATAGGTACTCTTTTATTTTTTGTTAATCTTATTATTTCTTTTGTTAATAATCATATTAATTTTAATAAAATTGTTTTTGTTTTATTATTTTTAATTCAAAAGTTTCTTGGTATAATAATTAGAAATAATATTGTTCTTAATCAGTTTAAAGATAAGTTACCTGTGCATGGGTCAAATGTAGAAAACAAATTAGTTATCATATTCATTTAAATGAAATTTTTTTGTTATTTTTTTTTTTATTCAAAATTGTTTTTTTATAAAAGTAAATATTTGTAGTTATTAAAATTAAACATAAAATAAATATTATTTCTAATGATAATCATCATAATGGAGCTATTTGTGGCAATAAAGAATATTTTTCAATAATTTTAATTTGACAAATTAATGTTATTTTTTAACTAAATCTTTATTCATTAAGAGTAAAAAACTATAATTTGGTTTAAGAGACCAATGCTTTATATTAAGCTACATAATGAGAATTTTAATATTCAGTTTAAAAATTTTTCTATTGATACTCTTTCTATAGAAATTGGTATAAATCTATGGTTTGCCCCACAGATTTCTGAACATTGACCATAGAATAATCCAGGTCGTAATAATATTAGGTTGCCTTGATTGATACGACCTGGGGTTGCATCAACTTTAATCCCTATAGATGGAATTGTTCAAGAGTGAATAACATCGGTTGATGAAACTAATATTCGAATTATTAAGTTGTATGGTGCAATAATATGATTATCTGTTTCTAATAATCGAAATTCATTATTTTTTAAATCTTGCATAGGTTTTATATATGAGTCAAATTCAATTTTTTTTAAGTCTGAATATTCATATGACCAGTATCATTGGTGCCCAATTGCTTTAATTGATAAAATTGGGTTATTAATTTCTTCAATAAGATAAAGAATTCGTAAAGAGGGTAATGCAATTAAAATAAGTATAATTGCTGGTGTAATTGTTCATATTAATTCAATTATTTGTCCTTCCAATATATTTTTATCTAAAAGTTTATTTATTATAATTGATAATATTATATATATAACTGTTACTGTAATTATTAAAATAATTATTATTGCATGATCATTAAATATAATAAGTTGTTCTATAATAGGTGTTATGGGATCTTGAAATTTATATATATTTCATGATGAAATTTCTAAAAAAATGTAAAAATTTATATATGAATTTTAAGTTCATTGCACTATTCTGCCATATTAGAACTTTATAATAATTGGTAATTCAGAATATGAATGTTCTTGTGGAGGTGTTTTTTGTAGTCATTCAATTGAAGAATAATTATTTTTAGAAAATACAACGGTTCGTTTAGATATTAAGCTTTCTATAATAATAAAATTTATTAATAGAATTCTAGTTATTGAAATTATTCTTCCAATTGAAGATAAAGTGTTTCAAGATGTAAATGAGTCCGGGTAATCAGAGTAACGTCGTGGTATACCTCTTATACCTAAAAAGTGTTGAGGGAAAAATGTTAAATTTACCCCTAAAAATATTATTAAAAACTGAATTTTTAATCATTTTTCATTTATTAAAACTCCTGTGAATAATGGGAATCATTGAATAAATCCTGCTATAATAGCAAATACTGCTCCTATTGATAGAACATAGTGGAAGTGAGCAACTACATAATATGTGTCATGTAAAATAATATCAATAGATGAATTAGACAAAATAATTCCAGTTAACCCTCCAATAGTAAATAAAAATACAAACCCAGAAGCCCATATTATTGAAATAGATATTTTTATAGGTATACCATTTATTGTTGCTATTCATCTAAAAATTTTAATACCTGTTGGTACTGCAATAATTATTGTGGCTGATGTAAAGTAAGCTCGTGTGTCTACATCTATACCTACAGTAAATATATGGTGAGCTCATACTACAAATCCTAATAATCCAATTGATATTATTGCATAAATTATACCAATATACCCAAATGATTCATTTTTCCCCGATTCTTGTGTAATGATATGAGAGATTAAACCAAATCCTGGAAGAATTAAAATGTATACTTCTGGGTGTCCAAAAAATCAGAATAAATGTTGGTATAAAATTGGGTCTCCCCCTCCTGATGGGTCAAAAAATGATGTATTTAAATTACGGTCTGTTAATAGTATAGTAATTGCTCCTGCTAAAACAGGTAAGGATAAAAGAAGAAGAGTTGCAGTAATTAATACAGACCAAACAAACAATGGAGCTTGATCTATATTTATTCCCTTTGGTCGTATATTTATTGTTGTTGTAATGAAATTGATAGAACCCAAAATTGAGGAAATCCCTGCTAGATGTAAAGAAAAAATAGCTATATCAACTCTAGGACCTGAATGAGCGGTATTAGATGATAAAGGAGGGTAAACAGTTCAACCTGTTCCTGCTCCTATTTCAATTATAGATCTTGTTAGGATTAATACAATTGAAGGAGGTAATAATCAAAATCTTATGTTATTTAATCGTGGAAACGCTATATCTGGTGCTCCAATTATTAGAGGTAATAGTCAGTTACCAAATCCACCAATCATAATTGGTATAACTATAAAAAAAATTATAATAAATGCATGTGATGTAACAATTACATTATATATTTGGTCATTATTTAAAAATGATCCTGGCTGGTTAAGTTCTATTCGAATTAATATACTTAGTATTATACCAACTATTCCTGACCACACTCCAAAGATGAAATATATTGTTCCAATATCTTTGTGGTTAGTAGATATTAATCACTTATTCATATAATTGAGGTGTCTGATTAAAGTGGTAAACTGTAAATTTTCTTAAGAATTAATTTCTAATTCTCTCAATAGGTCTTATAGTTTAAAAAAAATGTTAAATTGCAAGTTTATTGATGTTATAATACTAAGACTTATCTAAGTCTAGATATTAATAACTTTGAAGGTTAAGAGTTTTTTTAACTTAAAGTCTTAATTAAGACTTTTAAAAGTTAATATTAATGGTGTGAATAGAAAATTTATAATTAAAATTTTAATATCAATTTTGGATTTTTTAAAAATTTTTCATTTTATGAAAGTTGAGAATATTATTATTGATAAAAATGAAATACGTATATACATATATATTATTAGAATTGATGAAATTAAAATTGTTGTTAGTAATAAAATTTCTATTTTAATAATTATTTTTTCTAAAATTAATATTTTAATTGTGAATCCAATCATAGGGGGTATGCCAGCTATAGATAATAGTGAAACTCAAATAGATGTTTTAGAAATTATTTCAATTTCATTAGAAATTAATTGATTCAAGTAATTAATTTTTATTCTTGAAAATATTGATAATACTATAATTAATATTGTTGAATAAATTAATAAATATGTTGTTCAAACCTGAATTTCATTAATTGATCTTAATATAATTCCTAAATTATAAATTGAAGAATAAGAAAGTATTTTTTTTAATGAAGATTGATTTATAACTATAATTGACCCAATAATTATAGATATAATTCTTCAGTATTTAAATTGTTCATTTAATATTCTTAATGTAAATAAACCTGGAATTTTAATTAATGTAAATAAAATGAATATAGTATAATATTCAATTCCTTCAATAATTCTTAATACCCACATATGAAATGGGGCAGCTCCAATTTTAATTAGTATAGCTTGTGTTAATAGAATTTTAAAATTAATAATTGATGTTATTGACGAAATTCTTACAATTATTATACATGATGAAATTCTTTGAATAATAAAATATTTAATTGGCGAGTCAGATCTCATTTTTTCTTGAGTTATTAATGGAACAATAGAAAGAACCCCAATTTCTATTCTAGTCCATAAAATTATTCAATTATTTGATGAAACCGCTATTATAACCCCAATTATAATTGTGTTAACAAATAATATTTTTGTAAAATTTAAATTAATTAAAAAGGAGAATTATTAATTCTATATTTAGGTTATGAGCCTAAAAGCTTTATTTAGCTTACCTTTTTGTAGTTTAGTGTAGTTTGCACATGAAATTTTGATTTTCAAAGTTAAGTTTAATTCTTTTTCTACAATAGGAGTAAAAATTTACTTAATTTATTCTATCAAAATAATCCTTTAGTCAGGCATCCTATT